TTTTTTTTTATTATTTAAAGAAAAAATATTAAAGATGGCTTAATTAATTAATTAAATTATTAATTAATTAAATATAATTTATATATATATATATATATATTAAATATTTAATATATTAATATTTATATTAATACATTAACTTATTGAGAAAATTAAGATTAATTATATTAATTTATTGTAATTTTTAAGAATATTAATTGTTGAATTTCCAATTAAGGTTTTAATATTAATATTTTAAAAAAAAAAAAAAAAATTAATATTAAAATTTTTAAAAAAAAAAAAAAAAAAAAAAAAAAATTCTATTTATAAAAATATACATATAAATAAATTTTTTATGGTTTAAAAATTTTATTAATAATTTATTTTACATATAAATTTTAGTGTTATAAATAACTTATTTTAAAAATAATTTATTTATTTTTGTAGTAATTAATATTAAATAATTTAAGAAATTAAGATTTAGTAATATTAAAATTAATAACAAATTTTGTGCCAGCAGTTGCGGTTACACAAAGATTAAATTAAATTTTATTAGTAATTAATAAATAAATTGATAAATAATAAAAATTTTAAATTATTAGGTGAAATTTTAATTTAATAAAATATTATAGTATTAATTATGATTTAATAAATTTTATAAAAAACTAGGATTAGATACCCTATTATTAAAATTTAAAATTAAATTACTAAAATAGTAAATAATTATTTATTGAAACTTAAATAATTTGGCGGTATTTTAGTTCATTTAGAGGAATCTGTTTAATAATTGATAATCCACGAATAAATTTACTTAATTTACAATTTTGTATATCGTTGTTAAAAAAATATTTTTTAATAAAAATAATATTTAAAAATTTTTATAATAAATTAAATCAGATCAAGATGCAGATTATAATTAAGAATATAATGGATTACAATAAATTTATTTAAATGAATATTAATTTGTAAAAATTAATTGAAAGTGGATTTAAGTGTAATTTTATTTAATTTAATAAAATGATTATAAATTAAAATATGTACATATTGCCCGTCGCTTTCATATATTAATAAGTTGAAATAAGTCGTAACAAAGTAGAGGTACTGGAAAGTGTTTCTAGAAAGAACAAATTAGAGCTTGATTTAAGTATTTCATTTACATTGAAAAGATATTATAAAATAATTAATTTGAGGGGGAAAAATTAATAAATTATAATTAATAAAAAAACTTTTAAATAATATTTAATGGGGGTTAAAGTATTTTAAAAGAAAAAATTAATTAATTTATAGTAAATTAGTATTGTAAAAGAAATTTGAAATAATAAAAAATGAAATTAATTATAAGTAATTTTAATTTAATGTATCTTGTGTATCAGAGTTTATTAAAAAAAATTTTTATATAAATAATTCTCGAATTTAAAAGAGATAATTAATTAATAAAGTTATTGTTGCATAAATATTTTAAATAATTAATTGGAAATGAAATGTTATTCGTTTTTAAATATATCTAGTTTTTTTAGAAAAAAATTTAATTTTAAATTTATTTTAGAAATTTTTAATTAATTAAAAATTTCTAAAATAAATTTTATATTTTAAGGGATAAGCTTTAAAATAAATTAATATAATTAATTAAATAATTGTTATTGAAAATTATATAATTTATATTGTTAATAAAATTTAATTTATTAAAAATAATTTCATTAAAAATAAAATTTAAAAAAAATTTATTTATTTATAAAAAAAAATTAAAAATTATAAAATAATTAATATAATGATAAAATTAGTATAAAACAATTATTTATAAAAAAAAATAATTTGAAAATTAATTAAAAGGAATTCGGCAAAAATTTATATTCACTTGTTTATCAAAAACATGTCTTTTTGAAAATAATATAAAGTCTAATCTGCCCACTGATTTTATAATTGAAGGGCTGCAGTATTTTGACTGTACAAAGGTAGCATAATCATTAGTCATTTAATTGATGACTTGTATGAAAGATTGGATGAAATATAAACTGTCTCTTAATTAAACTATAGAATTTAATTTTTTATTTAAAAAGATAAAATAAGTTAAAAAGACGAGAAGACCCTATAGAGTTTTATAATTAATTTAATTGAAATTATTTATAAATAAATCGATTAAAATTAAATTAATTATTTTGTTGGGGTGACAGAAAAATTAAAATAACTTTTTTTTTAAAAAACCAATTATAATTGAGTAAATGATCCAATTTTATTGATTATAAGAAAAAATTACCTTAGGGATAACAGCGTAATTTTTTTTTTTAGTTCAAATAAAAAAAAGAGTTTGCGACCTCGATGTTGGATTAAGATAAAATTTAAATGCAGAAGTTTAAAGTTTTTGATCTGTTCGATCATTAAAATCTTACATGATCTGAGTTCAGACCGGTGTGAGCCAGGTTGGTTTCTATCTTTTAAAAATTTAAATATTTTAGTACGAAAGGATCAAATATTAAAATTAAATTTAGTTTTTTGAATATTATTAAAATTTAAATAAAATAATAATTTAAGATATAAACTATTTTGGCAGAAAAATGTAATGATTTTAGAATTCATAAATGTATAATTTAAATTATATGGATAGTATATGTTTATGAATGATATTTATATAATTATTATTGGATTATTAATTTTAATTATTGGTGTTTTAGTAGGGGTCGCTTTTTTAACTTTATTAGAACGTAAAGTTTTAGGTTATATTCAAATTCGAAAAGGACCAAATAAAGTTGGATTTATAGGAATTTTACAGCCTTTTTCTGATGCTATTAAGCTATTTACCAAAGAACAAACTTATCCTAATTTTTCTAATTATTTATCTTATTATTTTTCTCCAGTAATTAGATTTATTTTATCATTAATAATTTGAATATTAATTCCTTATTATTTTAATATAATTAGATTTAATTTAGGAATTTTATATTTTTTATGTTGTACAAGTTTAGGGGTTTATACGGTAATAGTAGCGGGTTGATCTTCAAATTCAAATTATGCTTTATTAGGAGGTTTACGTTCAGTAGCTCAAACTATTTCTTATGAAGTAAGATTATCTTTAATTTTAATGTCTAGAATTATTATGATTATAGATTTTAATTTAATTAATTTTTTTGAATATCAAAATATTATTTGATTTTTATTTTTAATGTTTCCTTTAAGATTATGTTGAATAAGATCAAGATTAGCTGAAACTAATCGAACTCCCTTTGATTTTGCTGAGGGGGAAAGAGAATTAGTTTCAGGATTTAATGTAGAATATAGAAGAGGGGGATTTGCTTTAATTTTTTTAGCAGAATATTCAAGAATTTTATTTATAAGATTATTATTTGTTTTAATTTATATGGGGGGATTTAATTTAGATATTTTTTTTTATTTAAAATTAACTTTTATTTCTTTTTTATTCATTTGAGTTCGAGGGACACTTCCTCGTTATCGTTATGATAAATTAATGTATTTAGCTTGAAAAAGATATTTACCTATTTCTTTAAATTTTTTATTATTTTTTATAGGATTCAAAATTTTTTTAATATAAATTAATTTATTTTTAGTATAAATTAATAGAATAAGTAATTCTTTCTTAAGTTTTCAAAACAAATGCTTATACAAGCTCATTAATTTATTAATTAAAAATAATATTATCTCAATACTTATTTATAATAGGATTTAAAATAAAATAAGAAAAGTATATAACAGTTAAAAGTTGGCCTGTAATAATATAAGGGTCTTCAACAGGTTGAGCTCCAATTCATGTTAATAGAATAACAATAGTAACTATAGATCAAAATAAAATTTGATTAATAGGGTAAAATTGAATTCCTTGAATTTTTTTATTAAAAGTAAAAGGTAAAATAATTAAAATAAGAATTGATATTACTAAAGCAATAACTCCTCCTAATTTATTAGGGATTGATCGTAAAATAGCATAGGCAAATAAAAAATATCATTCTGGTTGAATGTGTACAGGGGTTACTAAAGGATTAGCGGGGATAAAATTATCAGGATCTCCTAGTAAATATGGGTTAGTTAAAGTTAAAATTGTTAAAAAAAATAATAAAATAATAAATCCAATTAAATCTTTAAAAGTATAAAATGGGTGAAATGGAATTTTATCTAAATTTCTATTTAATCCTAAAGGGTTATTAGATCCTGTTTGATGTAAAAATAATAAATGAATTATTGTTATTATAGCAATAATAAAAGGGAGTAAAAAATGAAAAGTATAAAATCGAGTTAAAGTGGCATTATCTACTGCGAATCCCCCTCAAATTCAATTTACTAATATTCCTCCTAAATAAGGAATGGCTGATAATAAATTAGTAATTACAGTGGCCCCTCAAAATGATATTTGTCCCCAAGGTAAAACATATCCTATAAAAGCTGTTGCTATTAATAAGAATAAAATAATTACCCCTACTATTCAAGTATATTTTAAATTAAATGATTCATAATAAATTCCTCGACCAATATGAAGATAAATGCAAATAAAGAAAAATGAAGCTCCATTTGCATGAAGAGTACGGATTAATCACCCATAATTTACATTTCGGCAAATATAGTTTACTCTGTAAAAAGCAAGTTCGATATTAGCTGTATAATATATTGTTAAAAATAATCCAGTTAAAATTTGAATAATTAAGCATAATCCTAATAATGACCCAAAATTTCATCATGATGAAATATTTGAGGGTAGAGGTATATCAATAAAAGATCCATTAATAATTTTTAAGATAGGATGAGTTTTTCGAATATTAATAAATTTATTATTTATCATTAGTTTAATTAAATTAATATTAAAATGATGATGATCGTAAAGGACCATAAAAAATATTTGTAATTTTTACTACGGCAATTAATGTAATAAATAAATAAATAATTATTATTATTATTATTAAATATGTTTGATTATTATATAATTTTCTTAAATTAATCTTATTTTCATTATTTAGAAATAATTTTAAATTAAAAAAATTATCTATATCAGAATTAAAAGAAAAATTTATTCATATTATATTATTATAATATATAAATAAAATTAATAAAGAAATAAGAATAGTTAAAAAAATAATTAATTTAAAATTAAATGATAAATTAAATAATTCATTAGAAGCAATTCTTGAGACATAAATAAAAAGAACTAATAATCCCCCTAAAAAAGTTAAAAATAAAATATAAGAAAATCAATAAGTTTTAATTATTATTCCTGATAATAAACATGTTAATAATGTTTGAATTAAAATTATTAATCCTATCGAAAGTGGGTTATTTATAAATAATATTATAATTGAAAATGTAATTAATATTAAAGAAAAAATTATTTTTAAAATTTCAAATCAAAGAGTAGTTTAATTAAAATAATAATTTTGGAGATTATTGATAAAGATATTCTTTTTCTTTGAAGTTTTTAAAGTAAATTACTTAACTTTGATTTACAAGACCAATGTTTTTTTTTAAACTATAAAAACAAATGATAATTTTAAACATATGAATTGTTGTAATAATTATATTTATTATTGGAAATTTAATTTTTATTTCTAAACATAAACATTTATTAATTGTTTTATTAAGATTAGAATTTATTGTTTTAAGAATTTTTTTCTTTTTTTTAATTTATTTAAGAATAATTAATTATGATATATATATATTAATAGTATTTTTAGTATTTTCAGTTTGTGAAGGTGCTTTAGGGTTATCTATTTTAGTTTCTATAATTCGAACTCATGGGAATGATTATTTTCAGAGATTTAATTTATTATAAAAAAAAATGATAAAATTTCTTTTAATAATAATTTTTATAATTCCTTTATGTTTTATAAAAAATATATTTTGAATGGTTCAAATAATATTATTTTTTATAATATTTTTATATATAAATTTAAGAGTAAGATTAAATTTATATTGTAATTTAAGATACATACTAAGATGTGACATTTTATCTTATGGACTTATTATATTAAGAATTTGAATTTCTATTTTAATGATTATAGCTAGAGAAAATTTATATAAAACTGATTTTTATGTAAATTTTTTTTTATTTAATGTAGTTTTTTTATTAATTATATTATATTTAACATTTAGAGTAATAAATATATTTATATTTTATTTATTTTTTGAGGGAAGATTAATTCCTACTTTATTATTAATTATCGGATGAGGTTATCAACCAGAACGTATTCAAGCAGGGATATATTTATTATTTTATACATTATTTGTTTCTTTACCTTTATTAATAGGAATTTTTTATATATATAATGAAATACAAAGAATATTAATTTATTTTTTAAAATTTTTTAATATAAATTTATATATATTATATTTTTCAATAATTATGGCTTTCTTAGTTAAAATACCAATATATTTTGTTCATTTATGATTGCCCAAAGCTCATGTAGAAGCTCCAGTTTCTGGCTCAATAATTTTAGCTGGAATTATATTAAAATTAGGAGGTTATGGTTTAATACGTTTAATAGTATTTTTACAACAAATTAACTTAAAAATAAATTATATTTGAATTGCTATTAGATTAATAGGAGGATTTTATATTAGATTAAAATGTTTTTGTCAAGTAGATATTAAATCTTTAATTGCTTATTCTTCAGTTGCTCATATAAGAATTGTTATTAGAGGAATTATGGTAATAAATTATTGAGGATTTATTGGTTCTTACATTCTTATAATTGGTCATGGTTTATGTTCTTCAGGAATATTTTGTTTAGCTAATATTAGATATGAACGTTTACATAGTCGTAGATTATATATTAATAAGGGTATAATAAATTTTATACCTTCAATAAGATTATGGTGATTTTTATTAATGTCTTCAAATATGGCAGCTCCACCTAGATTAAATTTAATAGGAGAGATTAGATTAATTAATAGATTAATGAGATGATCTTGAATTTCTATAATTATATTAATATTAATTTCTTTTTTTAGAGCTGGGTATAGATTATATTTATATTCTTTTGTTCAACATGGTAAATATTATTCTGGAATTTATAGATATTATATAGGAGTTTCTCGAGAATATTTAATATTAATATTACATTGATTTCCTTTAAATATTATAATTATAAAAATTGATTATAGAATAATTTGATTTTATTTAAATAATTTAATAAAAATATTGATTTGTGGTGTCAAAAATATGATTTAATTCATTTTAAATTATTAATAATATAAAATATTCAATTTGTTTTATTTCATTTTTTTTTCTATTTTTTATAAGAATATTAAATTTTATCTTTATAATTTATTTTCTTATAAATAATATAGTAATTTTTTTAGAGTGGGAAATTATTTCTTTTAATTCAATAAGAATTATTATATCAATTTTGTTAGATTGAATATCTTTATTATTTATAATATTTGTTTTTTTAATTTCTTCAGTAGTTATTTTTTATAGAAAAAGATATATAAGATCAGAATTAAATTTAAGACGATTTATTATTTTAGTTTTATTATTTGTTTTTTCTATAATATTATTAATTATTAGTCCTAATATTATTAGAATTTTATTAGGTTGAGATGGTTTAGGGTTAGTATCTTACTGTTTAGTAATTTATTATCAAAATTTAAAATCATATAATGCTGGGATATTAACTGCTTTATCCAATCGGATTGGGGATGTTTTTATTTTAATGGTTATTTCATGAATAATAAATTATGGGAGATGAAATTATATTTTTTATTTAGAGTTTATGAATAATGACTGAGAAATAACTATAATTAGAAGAATAATTATTATAGCAGCGATAACAAAAAGAGCCCAAATTCCTTTTAGTTCTTGATTACCAGCAGCTATAGCGGCTCCTACTCCGGTTTCAGCATTAGTTCATTCATCAACTTTAGTTACAGCTGGGGTTTATTTATTGATTCGTTTTAATATATTATTATTAAATACATTTTTTTTAAAATTATTATTATTATTATCTGGATTAACTATATTTATAGCTGGGATTGCAGCTAATTATGAATTTGATTTAAAAAAAATTATTGCTTTATCTACTTTAAGACAATTAGGTTTAATAATAAGAATTTTAAGAATAGGATTACCTGATTTAGCTTTTTTTCATTTATTAACTCATGCTATATTTAAAGCTTTATTATTTATGTGTGCTGGGGTTATTATTCATATAATAAATGATATACAAGATATTCGATTTATAGGGGGTATAAGTTTTTACATTCCTTTAACTTCTTTATGTATAAATATTTCTAATATAGCTTTATGTGGAATTCCATTTTTAGCTGGGTTTTATTCAAAAGATTTAATTTTAGAAATAGTAAGATTTAGAAATTTAAATTTTATGATTTTTTTATTATATTATTTATCAACTGGATTAACAATATTTTACAGATTTCGTTTAATTATATATTTAATAATTAATGATTATAATTTAATTAGAATTTATAATTTATATGATGAAGATTATACAATATTAAAAAGAATATTTGTTTTATTATTTATAAGAGTAATTAGAGGAAGATCTTTAAGATGAATAATTTTTTCTTATCCTTATATGATTTATTTACCTTTTAATATAAAAATAATAGTAATTTATGTAAGAATTGTTGGAGGTATTTTAGGATATTTAGTGAGTAATATAAAAATTTATTCTATAAATAAATTTATTTTAACTTATAATATAAGTAGTTTTTTAAGAATAATATGATTTATACCTAATTTATCTACTTATGGGGTTAGATATTATTTTTTAAATTATGGTCAAAATTTATTAAAAAATATTGATTTAGGGTGAAGAGAAGTATATAGAGGTTATGGTATAATAATAATTATTAAAAAATATTCTATAATTTACAGTATATTTCAAATAAATAATTTTAAGATTTACTTATATAGATTTGTTATGTGAATAATATTTATATTATTCATAATTATATTAATTATAAATTAAATTTAAATAGCTTATATATTAGAGCATAATATTGAAGATATTAAGGAAATAGGTTTATTTTTAAATATTTATAAAAAATTTTTTTTATTTTTACAATGAAAATGTAAAGTTTTAATTTAAACTATATAAATAGAAATATTAATGGAATTTAACCACTAAAAATTAAGTTAGCAGCCCAATTTTAAACTTTATATTTCTTATTTAATTGGAATATATAATTCAATTTTATCATTAACAGTGATATACCTCTATTTTGGTTTCAATTAATAAATAAGGAGTAATTAACTCTATCTTTTAAGTCGAAATTAAATGCAAAATTGCTTCTTATTTAAGATAAATTGAAATTTCAATATTATTTGAATGCAAATCAAATGTTTTATTTAAACTATAATCCTTAATTTGTTCAATTTAATATATTTTGATTTCATTCATGATATACTCCAATTAATAAAATACAAATAAAAAAAAAACTAATTTTAGTTCATAAAATAAAATTTACTAATTTAAATAAGGGAATAATAGGGAAAATTAAGGCAATTTCAACATCAAAAATTAAAAAAATTACTGTAATTAAGAAAAAATGTAAAGAAAAAGGTATTCGAGCTGAAGATTTAGGGTCAAATCCACATTCAAATGGGGAAGATTTTTCTCGATCAGAGTAAGTTTTTTTTGATAAAATAATTGATAAAAATATTATAATATTAGAAATTAATATAATTAAAAAAAAAATATTTATTATTAAAATGATTATTTATATTAAAATTTTTAAACTTTTTGATTGGAAGTCAAATATACTAAATATATTATATAAATAATTAGTTTCCTCATCAATAAATTGAAATATAAAGGAATAATCAAACTACATCTACAAAATGTCAGTATCATGCTGCTGCTTCAAATCCAAAATGATGGGATTGAGAAAAATGATTATTTAAATGCCGAATTAAGCAAATTAATAAAAATAATGTTCCAATAATTACATGAAGTCCATGAAATCCTGTTGCTATAAAAAAAACAGAACCATAAATACTATCAGCAATTGTAAAAGGAGCTTCAAAATATTCATAGGCTTGAAGAATTGTAAAATAAATTCCTAAAATAATTGTAATAAATAAACCTTGAGTTATCTGAGAATTATTATTTTCTATAATTGCATGATGTGCTCATGTAATTGAAACCCCTGAACTAATTAAGATAATTGTATTTAATAAGGGAATTTGAAATGGGTTAAAAGGAGTAATACTTGTTGGGGGTCAGATAGCTCCAATTTCAATATTAGGGGCTAATCTACTATGAAAAAAAGCTCAAAAAAAAGAAACGAAAAAAAAAATTTCAGATACAATAAATAAAATTATTCCTCATCGTAATCCTTTTGTTACTAAAATAGTATGTTTACCTTGTAAAGTTCCTTCTCGACATACATCTCGTCATCATTGAAATATTGTTAAAATTACAATTAAATATCCTAATATTAATAAATTTATATTGAAATTGTGAAATCATTTTACTATACCAGTAACTAATACTATAACTCCAATAGCCCCTGTTAATGGTCAAGGACTATAATCTACTAAATGAAATGGGTGATTAAAATTTGTTTTCATTTATTAATAATTAATTAACTTCTCTAGAATATAAAGTTCTTAAAATTGCAATAACATATGATTGAATAACCGCAACTGCTGACTCTAAAATTAATAAAAGAATTTGAACTAAAACAAGTAAAATAATAAAATATGTAGGTAAATTTGGGCCATTATTTCTTAATAAAGTTATTAATAAATGACCTGCAATTATATTAGCTGTTAGACGAACAGCTAATGTTCCTGGCCGAATAATATTTCTAATAGTTTCAATTAAAACTATAAATGGCATTAAAATACCAGGAGTACCTTGAGGGATTATATGAATAAATATATGTTGAGAATTATTAATTCATCCATATAATATAAATCTTAATCATAAAGGTAAAGAAATAGATAATGATAAAGTTAAATGACTAGTTCTAGTAAAAATATAAGGAAATAATCCTAGAAAATTATTAAATAAAACAAAAGAAAATATTGAAATAAAAATAAATGTAGATCCTTGAAAATAATTATTTTTTAGTAATGTTTTAAATTCATTATGAAGTTTAGATAGAATAAGATTTCATATAATAAAATGACGATTTGGGATTAATCAAAATGAATATGGAATAAATATAATTCCTAAAATAGTTCTAATTCAATTAAAAGGAATATTAAATAAATTAGTGGAAGGATCAAAAATTGAAAATAAATTTCTTATCATTTTCAAGTTAAATTTTTTAATTTAATATTAATATTTTTATTATTTTTAGAAATTTTTGTATTAAAAATATAATAATTTATAATATTAAAAATTAAATAAATACAAACGAAAAAAACAAAGGAAAATAATCAATTAATAGGTATTATTTGAGGAATAAAAGAATATTACATATAAGTAATAATTTAAATTTGACATATTTATGTTATTTATTTAACTAATTCTTTATAATTGAATCATTAGAAGTAATTGCTAATTTACTATAAAATGGTTTAAGAGACCAGTACTTGCTTTCAGTCATCTAATGAATAATAATTATTAATTCAATTAATAAAATTTTTAATTGAAATTCTTTCAATTACAATAGGTATAAATCTGTGATTAGCTCCGCAAATTTCTGAACATTGCCCATAAAAAATTCCTGGTCGATTAATATAAAAATTAGTTTGATTTAAACGACCTGGATTAGCATCTACTTTAACTCCTAAAGAAGGAACAGTTCATGAATGAATTACATCAGTAGCTGTAACTAAAATACGAATTTGATTATTTATAGGAAGAATAATTCGATTATCAACATCTAATAATCGAAAATTAGTAGGGGTTATTTCATTTTGTGGAATTATATAGGAGTCAAATTCAATATTACGAAAATCAGAATATTCATATCTTCAATATCATTGGTGTCCGATTGATTTTAAGGTGATAAGAGGATTGTTTAATTCATCTAATAAATATAATAAACGTAAAGAAGGTAAAGCAATAAAAATTAAAGTAATTGCTGGTAAAATAGTTCAAATTAATTCAATTATTTGACCTTCTAATAAGTATCGATTAATATATTTATTAAATAGTAAACTAGATATTAAATAACCAACTAAAATTGTAATTATAATTAAAATAATTAAAGTATGGTCATGAAAAAAAATGATTTGTTCTATTAAAGGAGATGCTCCATTTTGTAAATTTAAATTAGATCATGTTGCCATTTCTAAAAAAAGGATAATCCTTTATAAATGGGGTTTAAATCCATTACATAATATCTGCCATATTAGAAGTTACTTAAAATTGGAAGTTCATTATATGAATGTTCAGCAGGAGGTAAATTTTGATATCATTCAATAGAAGAAGATAAATTTAAGGTAAATAATGCAACACGATGGTTAATTATAGATTCTCAAATAATAATTAATATAAATATTACTGCTAATAAAGAAATATATGAACCTAATGAGGAAATAATATTTCATGAAATATATGAGTCAGGATAATCAGAATATCGACGAGGTATGCCTGCTAATCCTAGAAAATGTTGGGGGAAAAAAGTTAAATTTACTCCAATAAATATTGTAAAAAATTGAATTTTTAATATGAAAGGGTTTAAAGAAAGACCCGTAAATAAAGGATATCAGTGAATAAATCCTGCTAAAATAGCAAAAACAGCTCCTATAGATAATACATAATGAAAATGTGCAACAACATAATATGTATCATGAAGGGTAATATCAATAGAAGAATTAGAAAGAATAACACCAGTTAAACCCCCTACAGTAAATAAAAAAACAAACCCTAAACTTCATAAAATAGAGGGAGAATAATTAATTTGAGTTCCATGGAATGTAGCTAATCAGCTAAAAATTTTAATTCCAGTTGGTACAGCAATAATTATAGTTGCTGAAGTAAAATAAGCTCGTGTATCAATATCTATTCCTACAGTAAATATATGATGAGCTCAAACAATAAATCCTAATAATCCAATTGCTAATATTGCATAAATTATTCCTAAACATCCAAATGTTTCTTTTTTTCCTCTTTCTTGGGAAATAATATGGGAAATTATCCCAAATCCTGGTAAAATTAAAATATAAACTTCAGGGTGACCAAAAAATCAAAATAAATGTTGATATAAAATAGGATCTCCTCCTCCTGCAGGATCAAAAAAAGAAGTATTTAAATTACGATCAGTTAAAAGTATAGTAATTGCCCCAGCTAAAACAGGTAGAGATAATAATAAAAGAAAAGCTGTAATACCTACAGCTCAAATAAATAAAGGTATTTGATCAAAAGATAAATTATTTAATCGTATATTAATAATTGTAGTAATAAAATTAATTGCCCCTAAAATTGAAGAAATTCCAGCTAAATGTAATGAAAAGATAGCTAAATCTACAGAACTTCCTCCATGGGCAATATTAGATGAAAGAGGGGGGTAAACTGTTCAACCAGTTCCTGCTCCATTTTCTACAATTCTTCTAGAAATTAATAAAGTTAGTGATGGGGGAAGAAGTCAAAAACTTATATTATTTATTCGAGGAAAAGCTATATCAGGAGCTCCTAATATAAGGGGTACTAATCAATTTCCAAATCCTCCAATTATAATAGGTATTACTATAAAAAAAATTATAATAAATGCATGAGCGGTTACAATAGTATTATAAATTTGATCATCTCCAATTAAAGATCCAGGGGTACCTAATTCAGCTCGAATTAGTAATCTTAATGATGTTCCTACTATTCCAGCTCAAATTCCAAAAATAAAATATAAAGTTCCAATATCTTTATGATTTGTTGAGTAAAGTCATTTTCGCTTATAAAATAAAATGGCTGAGATTTAAGCGATAAATTGTAAATTTATTTACGAGAATATTCTCTTTTATTAAAGTTTTATATTCAAGAATGATATGAAATTGCAAATTTCAAGGAATAGAAAATTCTATTAAGGCTTAAAGAAATTTCTTTATAAATAATTTTGAAGATTATTAGTTTATTTTAACTTAAAACCTTAATAAAAAAAAAAAGTTCTTAAAATTATTCCCGATAAAGAAATAAAAGAAAAAAAATTAATTATTGAAAAATATCTATTTTTAATAAAAATTTTAAATCATTTTATTTTTAAATAATTAAATATAAAAGAAGAATAAATAATTCGAATATAAAAAAATAATATAATTAAACTTATTAAAATAAAAATAAAAGTTATTAAATATATATTATTATTAATTAAAAAGTTAATAATAATTCATTTAGGAAAAAATCCAATGAATGGAGGTAATCCCCCTAGAGATAAAAAATTAATTAATAAATTAATTTTAATAAAAAAATTTATATTATTAATAAATAATTGATTAATAAAAAATATATTTAGAATATTAAATAAAAAACATATAATACTAATTAAAAAAGAATATAATATTAAATAAAATATTCATAAATTTTCTCTAATTATAATAGATGTTAATATTCATCCTAAATTATTAATAGAAGAAAAAGCTATAATTTTTCGTAATGAAGTTTGGTTTAAACCTCCAATAGCTCCAATAATAATATTTAAAATAATAATATTAATAATAAAATTTTTATTAAAATAATAAGATAAAAGAATTATAGGGGTAATTTTTTGTCAGGTTATTAAAATAAAATTATTAAATCAAGATAATCCTTCAACAATATTCGGAAATCAGAAATGAAAAGGAACCGATCCTATTTTTATTAATATAGAAGAATTTATTATAATAGAAATAAAGTAATTTATTTCAAAATTTTTTATTAAAATTAATTTTATTAAGATTGTGAATAAAAAATTAATAGAAGCAATAGATTGAACTAAGAAATATTTTAAAGAAGCTTCAGTTGAAAGTAAATTAGAAGAGTTAGAAATGAGGGGGATAAAACTAAGAAGATTAATTTCTAAGCCAATTCAACAACCAAATCATGAATTAGAAGAGATAGAAATTAATGTACTAAAAAATAAAACAAATAAAAAAAATATTTTATTAGAATTAATTATAAAAAAAATTTAAAATAATAAATAAATTTATAAGAAGAATTTTAAGTTCATTAAATTATATTTTAGTGTAAGATGCACAATAATTTTTGATATTATTAGATATAGTTTAATTCTATAAAATATAATAAAGGTAAAAATAATTTACTTAATTTATCCTATCAGAATAATCCTTTAATCAGGCACTTTATTTTTAAAAAAAAGGTATTTCCTTTATAGTTGGGGTATGAACCCAAAAGCTTAAGTTAGCTTATTTTTAA